CAAAAAGAACTCAATTGTGTAAACAGAAAACTCAACATTGCTATTAAAAGAATTGTAAATCCTTACGGGCACCCCAACATTCTTGCAGAATTTATAGCCGGACAATTAAAGAATAGAGTTTCATTTCGCAAAGCAATGAAAAAAGCTATTGAATTAACGGAACAGGCGGGTACAAAAGGAATTCAAGTACAAATTGCGGGGCGTATCGACGGAAAAGAGATTGCACGTGTTGAATGGATCAGAGAAGGTAGGGTTCCTCTACAAACCATTCGAGCTAAAATAGATTATTGTTCCTATGCAGTTCGAACTATCTACGGGGTATTAGGCATCAAAATTTGGATATTTGTCGACGAAGAATAATATTGACTTTTATTTAGTTCTATCTGGTTAAAAAACAAAAAACGACAAACTCTTTCACTCTTTTTCTGTTAAATAAAAAAATGAACAATTCTAACAATTCTACAAGGTTGAATAAAAATTCGATTAATCGTTTGATATAATTGCTATGCTTAGTGTGTGACTCGTTGGTTTTTTTAGGATTGGGATTCAAAAAAATGGACTGGTCCATAGTACGAACTGATAACTATAGAACTAATAACCAACTCACCGCTTCGCATTATCTGGATATAAAAAACCAGTCAAGATATGATATATGAGTCATATCATTGTAGCAACTGAAATCTTTTTTTGCATAAAAAAAAAAAAAGAAAAACCAATCTGATTATGAGATTGTAAAGCAATAAAAGTATACAGATAAATGGAAGATTGAGAGAAAGATAGAAAAAGAATATCAATGATATATGATTCCAATATGTAAGGTCTATGAGTCATCTCATATAAAGGAAATGTAATAAAGCATCAATACTGATTAATCCATAATTAGACAAATCCATGCATAGAACAAAAAATCAAGAGCCCCGAGCCAATACAGACTAAGAGGCTTGACTCAAGAATAATTTTTATTTTCATTAGGGGCTCCGTTGTAGAATTCTGACCTAACCATTAATCGAGAAGTGGTGAGAACGAGAGAACCTGTGAGTGCATAAGATTCTATTGAAAACGAATCCTAATGATTCATTGGGAGGATGGCGGAACAAACCAGAAACCTATTAATTTATTCTGAAAAGTCATGTCATAGACTAATCTTACAACTGAATGTTGAAAGAGTAAATATTCGCCCGCGAATTTTTTTATTTCTAAATTTTAATCGATTCGATATAATAATAGATATGATAATAAAAGAAAAAACAAAAATAAAGAAAGAAAAAACAAAATAAAGATTCATTATAACGTTATACCAAAACGAGATTATCTATAAACAGAATACGTGTTTAATTATAAATTATATATATTAAAACATAAAAAATTTCTAATTTATATTTCTATATTTCTAATAGATTAGATTAAATTTCAAAGAATCTCACGATTCCGTATATTATTCATCGTCTATATTATTTTTTAATCGTTTAATTCGTGAGGAGCTGGATGAGAAGAAATTCTCATGTCCGGTTCTGTAATAGAGATGGATGGAATTGATAAACAACCATCAACTATAACCCCAAAAGAACCAGATTCCGTAAACAACATAGAGGAAGAATGAAAGGAATGTCTTATCGAGGCAATCGTATTTGCTTCGGTAGATACGCTCTTCAAGCGCTTGAACCCGCTTGGATCACATCTAGACAAATAGAAGCAGGGCGTCGAGCAATGACACGAAATGCACGCCGCGGTGGAAAAATATGGGTACGCATATTTCCAGACAAACCTGTTACAGTAAGACCTACAGAAACACGTATGGGTTCGGGGAAAGGATCTCCCGAATATTGGGTGGCTGTGGTTAAACCCGGTAGAATACTTTATGAAATGAGCGGAGTAACAGAAAATATAGCCAGAAGGGCTATTTCAATAGCGGCATCAAAAATGCCTATACGAACTCAATTCATTCTTTCAGGATAGAAATGTAGAAACAAAGGAAAGAGTGAAAAAAAAAAAAAACAATTTCAGGTTTTTTTGTTTTGAACAAATAATATTTCTTTTTTTTATTTAGACCTTTGCATTGAAAAAGAAAAAACCGATAAAAAAAAAAAAAAAAATGATATGATTCAACCTCAAACCCATTTAAATGTAGCGGATAACAGCGGGGCCCGGGAATTGATGTGTATTCGAATCATAGGAGCTAGTAATCGACGATATGCTCATATAGGTGATGTTATTGTTGCTGTAATCAAGGAAGCAGTACCAAATACACCTCTAGAAAGATCAGAAGTGATACGAGCTGTAATTGTACGTACTTGTAAAGAACTCAAACGCGACAACGGTATGATAATACGATATGATGACAATGCTGCAGTTGTTATTGATCAAGAAGGAAATCCAAAAGGGACCCGAATTTTTGGCGCGATCGCCCGGGAATTAAGACAGTTTAATTTCACTAAAATAGTTTCATTAGCGCCTGAAGTATTATAAGGGAAAAACGTAATGTAATATAGTTATAGTATTTGAATGAAATCGATTAATTATGTAGATTGTTTATATATCACGTATATACCTTTAATAATTCAGAAATAAAGATAAAGAAAAAAATAAAAAGAGCATGTTGATTATATCAAAATTCGGGGGCAACAAAAATCTTAGTTTATCATGAGTAAAGACACTATTGCTGACATAATAACCTCTATACGAAATGCTGACATGAATAAAAAAAGAACAGTTCGAATACCATCCACTAACATCACTGAAAATATTGTTAAAATACTTTTACAAGAAGGTTTTATTGAAAACGTGAGAAAACATCAGGAAAGCAATAAATATTTTTTGGTTTTAACACTACGACATAGAAGAAATAGGAAAAAGCGATATAAAAATGTTTTAAATTTAAAACGGATCAGTCGACCCGGTCTACGAATATATGCTAACTATCAACGAATTCCTAGAATTTTAGGCGGAATGGGGATTGTAATTCTTTCTACTTCTCGAGGCATAATGACAGACCGAAAGGCTCGAATAGAAGGAATCGGCGGAGAAATTTTATGTTATATATGGTAATCTTTCTGATAGCCAAACCATACTCGGAACTTTCATATTTGTGAAAAAAGAGAAGGGGGAAGTTTCTAATATTACGCCTATAGTTGATACTTCAAAGAAGTTTTATCTGGAATGAAACAACAAAAATAGATTCATGAGGGTTTAATTACTGAACAACTTACCAATCTTATGTATCTTCCGGGCTCGTTTAGATAATGAAAATCCTATTCTGGGTTTTGTTTCGGAAAGGATTCGACGCAGTTTTATACGTATACTACCAGGAAAGAGAATAAAATTAAGGTAAGTCCTTATGATTCAACCAAAGGACGTATAATTTATAGACTCCAAAGAACAGACTCGAATGATTGGTTGGTTTTTTCAATTTCAACATCCTTTTCGTGGGGATACAGTTCGAAGTTAAAAATTTCAAGAAACTTATTTTCTTCCAATTAAGAATTAATAAAAGGAATGAGAAATATGAAAATAAGGGCCTCCGTTCGTAAAATTTGTGAAAAATGTCGATTGATCCGTAGGCGGGGACGTATCATAGTAATTTGTTCCAACCCGAGACATAAACAAAGACAAGGATAATCTTTCTAAAACAAAAAAACTCTCGAAATCTAAAGGACACGATGTACAGATGTACAAATAAATAAGTAAAAAAAAATAAGGATCTGTTTTGACATGAAATGGATATATCCATATATCTCTGACTTATATTTATGAGATGATAAAATATGGCAAAACCTATACCAAAAATTGGTTCGCGTAGAAATAGGCGCATTGGTTCACGTAAGAATGCGCGTAGAATACCAAAGGGAGTTATTCATGTTCAAGCAAGTTTCAACAATACCATAGTGACTGTTACAGATGTGCGAGGTCGAGTAATTTCTTGGTCCTCCGCCGGGGCTTGTGGATTCAAGGGTACAAGAAGAGGTACACCATTTGCCGCTCAAACCGCAGCAGGGAATGCTATTCGGACAGTAGTGGATCAAGGTATGCAACGAGCAGAAGTCATGATAAAGGGGCCGGGTCTCGGAAGAGATGCGGCATTAAGAGCTATTCGTAGAAGTGGTATACTATTAAGTTTCATACGGGATGTAACCCCTATGCCACATAATGGCTGCAGGCCCCCTAAAAAAAGACGTGTCTAAAAATAAACATTGAAGAAATTTCAAGAGAAATAAATAATTCAATGATTTGATCAAATAATATATTATGGTTCAAGAGAAAGTAACAGTATCCACTCGGACACTACAATGGAAGTGTGTTGAATCAAGAGCAGACAGTAAGCGTCTTTATTATGGACGCTTTATTCTGGCTCCACTTATGAAAGGTCAAGCCGATACAATAGGCATTGCGATGCGAAGAGCTTTGCTCGGAGAAATAGAAGGAACATGTATCACACGCGCAAAATCTGAGAAAATACCACATGAATATTCTACCATACTCGGTATTCAAGAATCCGTACATGAAATTTTAATGAATTTGAAAGAAATTGTATTGAGAAGTAATCTGTATGGAACTCGTAACGCGTCTATTTGTGTCAAGGGTCCTGGATATATAACTGCTCAAGACATTATTTTACCATCTTCTGTGAAAATCGTTGATAATACACAGCATATAGCTAACCTAACAGAACCAATTAATTTGTGTATTGAATTACAAATCGAGAGGAATCGCGGATATCGTATAAAAACACCAAATAACTTTCAAGACGGAAGTTATCCTATAGATGCTGTATTCATGCCTGTTCGAAACGTGAATCACAGTATTCATTCTTATGTGAATGGGAATGAAAAACAAGAGATGCTTTTTCTCGAAATATGGACAAATGGAAGTTTAACTCCTAAAGAAGCACTTCATGAAGCTTCCCGGAATTTGATTGATTTATTTATTCCCTTTTTACATGCAGAAGAAGAAAACTTAGATTTAGAAAACAATCAACACAAAGTTACTTTACCCCTTTTTACTTT